GGCTCTTATTTTCATATTTGTCATTCCTTAACTTAATTCTGAATCTTTTTATTGGAAGAAAATAAGTTTCTTGAAATTTTGAATTTCGGGGTCGATCTCTACGAAATGAATGGCAAAATTGAGAAAACCACCGAATCATTAATTCATTTTGTTTCAGAGTCGATAAATGATAAATTATATGTCCTCCGTTTGAATCATAATCACTTTCCTCAAATTTGACTCTATCTACTGATAGTATGTGGATAAAAAAATTATGCCGAATCCTTCCTGAAACATAACTTAGAATCATATTTTCATTATCTAAACAAACCTTAAGTATCCCGTTAGGGAGTGGTTCAGAAATTAAAACTTTATGAAAGTGCTGTATATAATTCGGATATCAGAAAGATTACCATATATAGCACAAAATTTCTCCACCGATTCCTTCTAGTCGAGCCTCTCTGCCTGTCATTATACCCCTCGAGGTAGAAAGAATTACAATCCCGATCCCGCCTAAAATTCTAGGGATTCGTTGATAGTTAGAATAGATTCGTAGACCGGGTCGACTGATCCGTTTTAAATTTAAAACAGTTCTATAGGGCCCTTTCCTATTCCTTCTATGTCGTAGCGTTAAAACCAAAAAGTATTTGTATTTCTTGCTCTCCTGATGTTTCCTCATGTTTTCAATAAAACCTTCTCGTAAAAGGATTTTAACAATGTTTTCAGTGATCGTAGTATACGGTATTCGAACTGTTCTTTTTTTATTCATGTCAGCATTTCGTATAGAGGTTAGTATATTAGCAATCGTGTCTTTACTCATAATAAACGAAGATTTTTGTTGTCCCCGAATTTTGATATAATCAACATGCTCTTTTTTTTTTTTTTTCTGAATTATTAAACTGAATTCTGAAATTTATAAATAAAATAGAAAGGTATATACATGAGACACAAACAATTTACACAATTTACTAATTAAAAATTTCATTCAAATACTTCAAATACTATAACCCCTGTATTATGGTCTCATTTTATCTTATAATACTTCAGGTGCTAACGAAACTATTTTAGTGAAATTTAATTGTCTTAATTCCCGGGCAATTGCGCCAAAAATTCGAGTTCCTTTTGGATTTCCTTCTTGATCAATAATAACCGCAGCATTGTCATCATATTGTATTATCATACCGTTATCACGTTTGAGTTCTTTACAAGTCCGTACAATTACAGCTCTGATCACTTCTGATCTTTCTAGCGGTGTATTTGGTATTGCTTCCTTGATTACAGCAACAATAACGTCACCGATATGAGCATATCGTCGATTACTAGCCCCTAGGATTCGAATACACATCAATTTTCTGGCTCCGCTGTTATCCGCTACATTCAAATGGGTTTGAGGTTGAATCATATTATTTTTTATCTTTTTTTCAATGCAAAGCAAAGGGCGAAGTAAAAAAAAAGAAATGTTGTTTATTCAAAACAAAAAAAGAACCGTGCAATTGTTTTTTTTCATCCAAAAAAACACTTTACTTCTTTCTTTTGGTTCTACATTCCTAATCCTGAAATAATGAATTGAGTTCGTATAGGCATTTTGGATGCCGCTATCGAAATAGCCTTTCTGGCTATATTTTCGGCTACCCCACTCATTTCATAAAGTATTCTACCTGGTTTAACGACAGCTACCCAATATTCGGGAGATCCTTTTCCCGAACCCATACGTGTTTCTGTAGGTCTTACTGTAACTGATTTGTCTGGAAATATACGTACCCATATTTTTCCGCCGCGGCGTGCGTTTCGTGTCATTGCTCGTCGCCCTGCTTCTATTTGTCTAGATGTGATCCAAGCGGGTTCAAGTGCTTGAAGAGCATATTTACCGAAGCAAATACGATTACCCCGATAAGATATTCCTTTCATTCTTCCTCTATGGTGTTTACGGAATCGGGTTCTTTTGGGGTTATAGTTGAGGGTTTTTTATTAATATTAATTCCATCTCTACTACAGAACCGGACATGAAAGTTTCTTCTCATCCGGCTCCTCACGAAGGAAACGGTTATAAAATAATATACATGTATTTAATCATGTATTTACTGAATAATATATTGAAACAATAAATCATGAGAATTTTTGATAATCTATTATAAATTTGTATTGTATATCTTTTTTTAGATATAACTAAATATCTATTCGATTTCTATTTATAGAAAATTTAGTTTTATTTTATTAGAAGGTTATGACAAATCTTTATTTTGTTTTTCCTTTGATTATCATATCGGATTCCCTAAAATTTCGAAATCCAAAAAATACAAATTTTCGCGGGCGAATATTTACTCTTTTCATTTTTTAATTAAGTTGTATAGGATTAGTTTATGCTATGACTTTTTCGAATAAATGAATTGGTTCCTGGTTCGTTTCGCCATCCTACCTAATGAATCATTAGGATTCATTTTCAATAGAATCTTATACACTCACGGGTTCTGTCGTTCCCACCGCTTCGCGATTAATGGTTAGGTCTGAATTCTACAACGGAGCTACTAAATGAAATTTTGTCTTGAGTCAATTTTCTCAGTTTTTATTGACTCAGGGCTCTTGATTTTTTTGTTCTATGAACAATTTTGTTTAATTAGGGATCAATATCCATCAATCAGTATTTCAGTATTAATGCTTTATTACAGTTTCTTTTATGAAATGTATCATAGACCTTACATATTGGAATTATATATCATTGATAGTTATTTTTTTTCTCTCTTGCTCTCACCCTTTCAGTTATCCACATACTTTACTTTTATTGTTTCACAACTTCCAATCAATTTGGTTTTTTTAGCCAAAACAGATTTCAGTTGCTACAATGATATGACCTATATATCATATCTCGACTGGTTCTTTATATCCAGATAATGCGAAACGATGAGTTGGTTATTAGTTCATACTAGAGGCTGGTCTATTTTTTTTTTTTGAATCGAACCTTACCTTAAAAAAGCCAACGAGTCACACACTAAGCATAGCAATTATATTAAATCAACTGATTAATTGAATTTTTATTCAACCTTATAGAATTATTCATTTTTGTTTTTAGTTAACGTAAAAAAAATGAAAGAATTTTTTATTTTTTGTTATATTACCCGATAGATCTAAAGATAAGTCAAATAAAGGATTATTAGTCCTTATCGACAAATATCCAAATTTTGATACCTAATACCCCATATATAGTTTCAACTGTATAGGAGCAGTAATCAATTTTAGCTCGAATGGTTTGTAGGGGTACCCTACCTTCTCGGATCCATTCGACACGTGCAATTTCTTTTCCGTCGATACGCCCTGAAATTTGTATTTGAATTCCTTTTGTACCCGCTTGTTCAGTTAATTCAATAGCTTTTTTCATTGCTTTGCGAAATGAAACTCTATTTTGTAATTGTCCGGCTATAAATTCTGCCAGAATATTAGGGTGTCCATAAGGATTTGCTATTCTTGTAATAGTAATGTTAAGTTTTCGGTTCACTGAATTCAATTCTTTTTGTACATTCATTTGTAATTCTTTGATTTTTCCAGGCTCTATTAATAACTTTGGGAATCCCATATAGATTATGACTTGAATCAAGTCGATTCTTTTTTTAATCTTTATCTTTGCAATTCCCTCGACACTCGAAGATATTTTCATATTTTTTTTTACATAATTCTTGATACAATTTCGTATTTTTTGATCTTCTTGTAGATCCTCAGAATAATTTTTTGGTTGTGAAAACCAAAGAGAATGATGACCTTGGGTTGCACCAAGTCTGAAACCAAGTGGATTTATTTTTTGTCCCATAATCCCTCATTAGTATTACTCTACATATAATGACTTCTTTTATTTATTTTTTTTTTTTTATGAATTTTTTTTATGAATATTATATTCCTATTTATATTTATAATAGTTGTCATATAAATATTCTTTCTCTACGTCTAAGTCTTTCAGTACAATATTTATATGACAAGTACGTCTTTTTATTGGATAACCCCGTCCCCGAGCTCGAGGTTTTAATTTTTTTACAGTGTTGCCTTCGTTGACTTCAGCTTTACTAATGATTAAACTAGCTTCGTTGAAGCGCATATTGTGATTGGCGTTTGCTGCTGCAGAATAAACCAATCTTAAAATTGGATAACATGCTCGATATGGCATGAGTTCTAGTATCATAAGTGTTTCTACATAGGAACGTCCACGAATCTGATCAATTACTCTTCGCGCTTTATGAGCAGACATAGATATATATTGTCCTATAGCATATACTTCTGTATATCGGTTTGTCTTTCTCTTCTTTATCATAAGGTTCACTCCTCACTAATGAACGATAAGCATCTATATTAACTTTTATTATTTTAATATTTATAAACTAAATATTAACTAATTATTAACGACGAGATCTATTATCATTTTTTGCATGTCCCCGGAAATTTAGAGTGGGTGCAAATTCTCCCAATTTATGGCCTACCATACGATCTGTTATATAAATGGGCAAATGTTCTTTTCCATTATGAACAGCAATAGTATGCCCGATCATTGTAGGTATAATGGTAGACGCTCGGGACCAAGTTACTATTATTTCTTTTTCCGCTTTTGTGTTAAGCATATTCATTTTTCTTAATAAATGATTGGCTACAAAAGGATTTTTTTTTAGTGAACGTGCCACAATTAATTACTCCTATTTTTTTTTTTATTATAAAGACGAAGAAACAAATTCTATTTTCTCTCCTATTTACTACGGCGACGAAGAATCAAATTATCACTATATTTATTCCTTTTTCTACTTCTTCTGCCAAGTGCAGGATAACCCCAAGGGGTTGAGGGTTTTTTTCTACCAATTGGGGCCCTCCCTTCACCACCCCCATGGGGATGGTCTACAGGGTTCATAACTACTCCTCTTACTACAGGACGCTTACCTAGCCAACATTTAGATCCGGCTCTACCCAAACTTTTCTGGTTCACCCCAACATTCCCCACTTGTCCGACTGTTGCTGAGCAGTTTTTGGGTATCAAACGGACCTCCCCAGAA